AAAAAAAAAGAAAATTCCTTCCTTGCTTTTGCGTCTGATGATGCATATGCCGTGCCTGATTATGCGTATGCTTGTGCGTGTGTATATGTGTATACTGCTTCGGATGCATACGGGAGTGCTGCTTCGGGGAAGAAGGGGGGCCAAAGAGGGTCCAACACTCAACGAGCGGATTTTGTGAGCGATTCTCCCTTTTCCTTTTTATCTTGACCTCGGTTTTAGAACCAAAGGGTGATTATAGGTGACGTTCACTCTTGAAATTCTTCGCTCGTAAGGCGAGCACTGAAGCTTCTTTGGCGAGGGCAGGGCGATTATAGGTGACGTCTCGTGGGAGACCTCCCGACAGCGTAGAATGATCCAACAAATTCAAGAAAGGATCGGTTTTGTCAAGCATTGGTTGCAACATCGAAATTGGACTTCCCCTTGCCGAATTCACCTCAGGCTTTGGGGCCGGAGTCAGACCTAGAAAGAGAAGCCCGAACCCGCCTATCGCCTTGGTGGGATCCATAAAAGTTATGTCGAATTGCGATATGATTGAGAGGGCCCCTCTTTTAATGATGAGTGGGATCACATCACGACAGGGAACAAGCTCTTTGCGCCCCACGTATGGCTTCCACTGTGATGTTCGGTGAATAGTATGCCGAGGGCTTCGATTTCACTCGTTGAATAATGTATTTCCTTTGCAAAACTTGTATCTGGCTGGAACGGGTAACTAAACTATACAATCAAAAGTGAGAAGGTAATATTCGCCTGAAGCGGATGGAGACCTCTCTTTATCCGCCTTCGGGCTTTGAAAAAAGGCTTCGTACCATCAATCATATATAGATGGATTGATTGACTCGCGGCTAGTAGTGTGCGACGAGCAGACCAAATGCCTCCCTTGGCCTCCCGGCTGTAAGTCAGCCAGAAAAGAGACTTGCTTTTTCCCTCCGAGCCCCGCCGAAGTAGTTGGTATTTCAATCTTATAATAATAATAATACGATCGACGATCATTCTCATAATAGCGCTCCGTGGGGCTCAACATAGTAGTACGCCCGGTTCACCAGGTGAGACCACTGCAGGGCCCAATCATAGTCCAAATCTGACTTTGATCCAGCAATCAAACTACTGCGCTAACGCGCTTTTATTTAAAGAGAACTATCGTTTCGCGCAGCTCAATTCCGTTGCTTGTTCGAACGCTAGCGAGATAACTCGGCCACCATTAATGGGCACCTTGTGGATAAGCATAACATTCTCAAAAAAGATAGACAGAGAGTGAACAGGTCGTTCCCGTGTCGTCCAGCGGAGCCTAGAAGAATCCTACCCTTGGTATAGTTACCTCACCCTTGCCCCTTTCTCTCCTTAACCGGGGTCAAGTAGCGAAGGATGGGAATGACATACTAAGGGCTAACGGGGGATGGAATGTGGCTGCTTCCGCCGTTCAAACTGGGGATCTTTCACCTCGGTTTTAGAGGTGGTAGGCAAAACAAGAAGACTCAGAACCAGCAACTAGTAAAGTGATCGCGCAGGGGCTTCGCCGCCTCTCCTTCTCTCGAAGGGTTGGTGTGGCTTCTGGAATGGAAATGAAGAGGTTCTGAAAGAAAGCAAGCGATCGTAGGTAAAGGACAAGGAAGGAAACAAGCAAGGTTAGGAGAACAATGTTGCACAGGGACAACTCGCGCCACGAACTATCTGGTAGACTTGAGTCGACAAGTCACCATTCCTGGAAGCCTAAGACGAGTAAGCAGACTACGCTTTCTATTCCCGCCAGTCAATCCAGGGAAGGATTCCGAGAGTTGACTTTGAACTAGTAGGGCATTCTTACCTTAGTTTCTTTCTAGTTCACATTGAAATAAGTAAGAGAACAACGCATCAAACGAAACCAGAGAATCCGTTTTCAACTCGAAGTTAGAGATTTTACTTTCCTGAACCAACTCTGGAAACTAAGAAACAGGCTTTCCTATTTTCTTTGAGCCAAGCTTTCCGGCTAAGTCGAATAGCTTTTGCACCTATCCCATCCCTGTCAGTCGAGTAGTTTAGTATTGCTGTAAGCCCTTCCCTTGACGGGAGGTTGCTTTTCCGGTTGAAGATCCGGTTGCTTTAAAGACTTTCCGATCCCGGTATTCGATCTAAGTTAAGTTTCCCTTTCCTCTGCCTTCGAAGCGGATGAGGGACTTGTTGAAGAAGCTTTCCTTGATTCTCTCGGAACTACTTCTTTCAGTCTAGCATTTTCGCCCCTTGCCTCAAAGTCTTAGTCCAAAGCGTTGGATTCAGAACTTCTCTTGTCGATACCCAACTTTTGTCTCGTACCCAAGTTTCTAAACTACAGTTGTAGCCACCCAAAACCCCTGTGTTAACTGCCTTCAGCTGGTAACATACTTTCCGAAGTAAACCCCTATTAATATTAAGAAGGGAGCCTCACTCTGCGGGGGAATAGGTTTAGCATTAACGTCTTTCACCTCCAAACCTTGATTCGAACCTAGTGTCAACATCTGCGAACATCGCCTCGAAAGAAAGGCTTTATCCCATCCCCAATACCTTACTTAACTACCGAAGTCATAGGATTTCACTTCTCTAAATATGAAATGAATCTTTCTTTTCTCAATAGCAGCAGGTATACTCTCTCTATTGGTCGAGCTTTCTTTCTCCCTGTAGGTTCGAGCTATTGTGCCACCTAAGAATCTTTCCTTGTCTTTCTGCAAGGGATCTGATCCTTCCTTCTATCTTCGGTTGGTCGGGCGCTTGATTAACCATAACTCGCCCGGACATCGTCTACACAGTCAATATTCTTAGCCAATTCATGCACCAACCGATTCAATGGCAGCTAGTTCCAGGGAAGTCAATGGAAGTTGGATTGCCTAGTTGCTTTTGAGTTCTATTTTCACTAGTTTCCAAGGCTTGATTGCCCCTGGGCTTGGGCTTGCTTTGATGATGGGTAGGCTTGTTGTGCTTTGGCCCTTCTGTGGGCTTTCATCGAGGAAAGCAGGCTTGATAGGCCCAAGTCTTCATTTTTAGGATTTTGATGGTTCATGTAGGCTTGGGTCTTTCATTCGGGCCCTATTGGGGCACCCTGTGGGCCAATGCGTATAAGCTTGGGCTTTCTTAACGTGGCTCATTTGACGACTCAGTACATGGATGTCACGAGTCTATTGGCATAGAATATGGAATCTTTTCTACGTAAGCTGGTTGTGCAAAGTTTGTTCGTGCATACAGGCAGTGTGATTTGGGGATCTTTTGTTTGCTCCGCAAGGTAGCCAGAGCCAGCCAGTTTTTCATTAAAAAGGCATGATCGTCTTCAACTGCCGAAAAGTAGTGCGGAGAACTAGTAAGAATTGTGCCTGCCATCCAATTCGTGACGCATGGCGATATTACTCTACCACTCTATAAATGGAGGCTCGATAAGTGTCTTCACTTCATCAAATTCAAATCAAAGAAATTTAGTACTAGCACGTATGGCTATGGATGCTGCAAACAGGCTTTCTGCAATTGCTGCCGAAATGGGGCAACTGCAAAATGAAATTCAAGAGCACCGTAGAGTGCTAAACTGCTTTTTGAGAAGTGTTAGAACAATGGATCCTGCAAGGAAAGAAGCGCGCATTCGCGCTACCAGAGAGCGCATAGAGGGTTTGGAGGAGAGGCAGCAAGCGCTGCGGGCGGAGCAGCAAGAGCTCGTTGTGCAGGCGATCACCCGCGGTGACCAGGGAGACTAGAAGAAAGAAAAAAGTAGTTACAGTCTCTTCTTTATGATGCTGAGTCTGAAGATTCTGAGTCTGTAACCATCAATATAGTGGTGGGTAACGAGTCCGAGTTAGGTCTGGATGTTAAGTCTGCTATTGTCGAGTCTATTGTTAGTTCTCTTTCCAAGTCTGTTAAAGAGTCTGGTGAGTTTGAGTCTGTCAATGTAATCGCTCCTTTTATCAAAAAAATGAACTCTGATTCTGCTTACTCCGATGTGCCTAATGATGAATGTGTGGACCCTAATCATGACTATAATGTTCCAAAAGAAATAAAGGATTTAATCAAAAGAGAAGAAGAAAGGCCTACTCAAAATGTTGTGGAAAAGACTCTCTCAATAAATCTAGGTACTGAGGATGATCCCAAACTTGTCCAGATTGGTTCCACTCTATCTTCAGAGGAATGTCAAAAATGGATTTCTCTACTAAAAGAATTGAAAGTACATAATAAGCTATTACTATTAAAGTTACAACCCTTCTTGGCAAGGATGTCCGCACACGCGTTAGACTGCCTGCGAGCATGGTTCAGTTTTCACTTCCTCTCCCGGTGGTCGAGCCAGTTTTCACTCCCTCGGCAAAAGAGATTTTAGCCACTGGTTCTAAAGGAATGGACATGACCATATTTAATAGAGAAGGTAGATATAAGCTTATAACAACTTTTCACTGAGAATTTGCAGAGCTCCTCGGCTTAAGACCTATCACAAAGAAAGAAGAATGGCTTTCTCCTAAACTATCCGTATTCATGGCTCCTCCCGTCACTGTGATTAAAAGAATGTCGACCATCCTTCATGTATTAAAGTGTCAGTCTCCAGTTGACTTCTTTTATCTTTTGCTTCCACGGGCTGAATTCATATTTCAGTAGAACCCGGGAGAGCTATTACTATGACAACTCTTCGTCCTTTCTTGCATCTGCTTAGTTCTCATGGCACCCTTCCTACACTCTCATGTACTGATACACCTGAACAAAATGGTCCTCTTTTTTTATTTACTGCTGATGGTCCTACCTCTGCTCATAGCTTCGCATTCCTATGGCTTCAGGAAACTACTCCAGTCTCATTCCTTGACTACGAAACCGTTTTGGACTAAAAAGTCTCATTTCACAGTTATATGAGAAGGAAAGTTTGAGACTATCTGCCCCAGAGGAGGCAACTTGCATTTTTCGCTCACAAGACAAGAAAGACCGGCCAAAAGGGACATGGAAGAGCAGGGGGAGCTGCTGGTCATCCATGGAATTGGGATCCATGAGATGGGGCATTGAAAATGAAGAGCGGAATAGGGAGAAGATGCATG